CAATTGATAGATCAGGGCCCCTCCTGCCGGCCCGAACGAAAGGCTCTTTCAGGAAGTAGTCCCGGGCCCGGCACCAACCAAGAGGAGGCGGGGCTCTCTCCAATCATTCCGAAGAGCCGAGATCTCGTAAAGGAAAAATTAGCTAGCTCAGCAGGTTTGGACCCGGGTGAATCAGTTCAGTGAAGGAAGGGAGCCTAAACTTAAGGCTTTTCCAAGCCTTGCCGATAGGCGCCTCATGGCTCGCTCAGTTCGCTCGCGGAGTTCTTAGATCAGTAGATTTGGATAGAGTCTCGCTCATAAAGGAAGAGTAGCGCGCTAGCGCGGCTCGCTTCGCTTTTCGACGCGGAGCTCGCAGCTGTCGAAGCCTGCTTCAAAACTACAGGGCGTGCGTTAGCACTACGGCTTTTCAGCCTCCCTTTGCTGGTTCCGAACTATCACTGATCCCACCTTCAAACCTTTTTCTTTTAATCTCAGGAAGGCTTTCTCGGGGAGAAAGCTGGTTGGGGAACTGCTAAACGACCTAAAAGAAAGAGGAGACTGACTCTGACCTTTCAAAGCCCTATCTCATCTGGTTGATAGTAGAAGGTACGTACGATGGTACCATGGACATAAACGAGGTCGAGCATATCTTGAATGATTTAAAACTAAAGCGTACCTAAAGCCTGCCCTGGATATGAAAAAGGGATTTGAGCCAGAAGAAGATGAGGATCTATCACCAGATGAGGAAATGGAAACAACTAAGTATTAGTTAGGTTCCGGAAATGGAAATGGTAACAGCGGCCCAAAACTCAAATGGTAAGGTTTTCTTTGAAAAGAAAAAGGAATGGGATGGGGTATGAATCCTTAACTACAAAAGAAAAGTAAGCACCTCTCCTAACTAATTAGTTAGTATCGAGAGACTAGGCTTTTCATTAAAGTTGAAGGAGACAAACAAAGTCTTGCCGATGGAAGAAATTCCATCGTCGTAAGGGAAGGCCTTGGTCAATCAACTCACCGCCATTGACCAGGGGAGGGGGGAACAATCTGATGAGCGAGATCATAACACGTGAACAACAAACCATACCGATAGGTTGATAGTTTTCTGTTGGTACGGCGTGTGGTCACAGGAACAATCGGCGGTCGTAGCATGAACTAAAGAGTACCTTCATTTTACAGCGTATAGAGGTGTACCAATCCCACCATGATCGCCAGAGCAAGATTCATTCTTTAATCGCTACCAGATCAAACATGAGACCAGCATCCGGAACGCAAAAGTTTTTAGAAATCCTTATCTTTCGGCTTTTTAAAGAAGATAGGCCATTACAAAAACAAGGTCTAACAGTCGACTCTTTCCTATCAGGATTTTACAACCTGAATACCAACCTGGGGGACCACTATTATATTAGAAGAGAGCATAATAAGTAAATGCCGACGCCATCTTTTACTTTTTGGATTGGATTGGATGGTCGGCGGCGCCATAAACTCGATAACCAGCACCGCGGAGTCAATAAATTCAACTAAATAGAATCCTAAAACAATCTTATTCGAGCACACGCGGGACCCGCAGCAATGAAATTCACACAAGCGGCACCGAGCAGAGAATGGAGAAGGGAAATATACTTTGAATTGTTTTTCCGAATGAGAAAGCCTTTGGCAAACTCCTTGCAAATCCGTTTTTGCCGGGCACAATAGACATATCTGCTCAGTCACAACATAAGGAACCCCCAATGTTCCTCAAAGCCTACCCGGCCTGACAGCTTTAGTTGAATGATCTGATCCCGAAGCTAGCTTTCTACTTAAATTGCTATGACTGGCCAACTAATGATCGGACTACCTATCTTGATGTTTTGAATCTGTATTCAGAGCTTTTTTCCAACTACCGGGACTACTAATTTAAAGTACAAAGCTCTCCTATGAATATGCTACTGCTCTTACTTTCTACCTGAATCCGAGCATTGAAGCAAGCTCTTTATCGCACCATAACCGAGTCTCCCCTTGCAGCTCTGATCAATCCACCCGGCAAATAACTGCTCCTTACTCTTTGATTGTATGTCCATTTTTGCTTGATGTCTGGCTCACCGGATCTGGTACATGAAAAAGCCATTCCTTTTCGCTTTCCTTCAACCACTCAGTATACTTTTTTACTGGAAGAGTCAAGCGAAAGCAATTAGTTTAGAAGGAAGAGGAAGACCTGGGGTGGGGGGCTTACGTCCTCATTTCACTCTTTTTGCTCCTGCGAGACACGACTCAACTACTTTTTACAATTGACAGGGTAGCTCGGAGGTCAGATGAGGGGTCTTCCCCATAAAGATAGATTAGTACTGGAAGGTTCAGATGAAGGAAGGGCTGAAACAAGGCACAAACTTTGAAATGGGGTAGGGTAAATAAATATGAGCAATCCGTGAGAATAGCAAACCCCTATCTCTTATAAAGAAGAAGATAGATAGGTCCACGAGTTGAGACAGAGAAGTTCTGACTAATCAAGTAGGAGTTTACCCACGAGAGTCAGAGGCTGCATCATCAAAGGGGTATAGAAATAATTCAGAAGCACTATGGCCTGAAGCGAAGGGCAGGAACGAACGGAATCAATGTGTTCCAATTTATCCGGAGTAAGGACAGCAGCCGAGAAGGGGAAAAAAAATAGCGTAGAAAAAAAAAGGTAGGACCAGATCATGCGAAGAGCTCTTCGCCCTATTGATTAGGAATCTCGATCAGAAACCACCAGGCCATGTCTCCCGATAAAAGATGATCCCCACAATGGATGTCAGGCCTTGGCTTCATAAAATCTGATTGGATCCGCACTATAGGATAAGAATACAGATAGGCTGACTATGACTAAGAAGATCTTAAAATTTTCTTACCTGAAAAGATGAGTTATTCAAAGGAATACCTGCAAAATAGAATAAACACATGGCACAGCTGGGTGCTAGAATAGTAGTTAATAGAAGTTCTAGTCACTTAAAAAAAAAATAACCACTGCTTAACTTAATTAGATCGTAGAAGATAAGCAAGCGGGTTCGGGCAGTTAGTCCGTCCTATTTGAAGGTCAGAAGTTCGGGTAGTAAGGGCTAGGTTTATATAGGGGCTATATTTTTTAGAAACATATGGTCTTGCTCATTTCCCATCAAGGAATGGAGATTGGGTTGGTGTTTGGAAGGGATTCAGTAAACTGACCTTGGCCAGCAAGCAGAAAAAGGACTGACGTCTTGGGGCGCGCTAGCGCGCGTACTCTTCTTCTGCGAGACTCCATCCAAATCCACCACTTACTCGTTGGTTGGTGTTCCATTCTGTTATCTTAGACTATGCTGCCTTCTTCAATTCCATTCTTCGTCTCCCTAGTCGAAGTCTTCTTGCTGGCCCAACCCAACATGCATTTTTGAGTGCCGTGCCAGGGCGATAGGCGCTCCGCAGTCACGCATGATCACCAGAGCCTTTCTTGGCTATGTAAATATAGGGCCGGAATAAGTGCAAGATCCTCAACAAAATGGATTAAGGTGGGCTTCGGATTATTAATAATTTTTTCTATCTTGTCATTAAGTTCTTGTTTGAATCTGCCTTATCACAATATCCCTCCTTTTAGGGATAAAGCTATCAATGGCGAATCGAGCATTCGCTATCCTTTTTATTTTTTTAGCTTTGAATGGAAGAAAAGTAATGAAACCTGCGATGGCTACTGAATAACCTCCTTCTATTTTATTAATTTGAAACCCTTTTACCTTTTTCTTCGTTCGCCAAATCTTCTTCAGTTCTATCCAAGCTCGGTTTTGTCTGAATCTTTGTGGAAGAAGAAGCGGTTCGCCAGCCGCTACATCCAGGGATCCCACAAAATCATTAAACCCGGCGGCTGCTCGCTCTTTGATCAGTGATTCACCGGCCACTAGATCGATGAAGAATCTCTCAAAAATCCGCTTTTTGATCAGTGATTCACCAGCCACTACATTCTTGGATCCCACCTTATTCTCAAACCTGGTGGCTCGCTTGATTGGCAGTCCTGTAAGCTCATCTTGCATACAAATTTTTGGGGTACCAAGGCCTGCATCCACCAAGAACATTTCTTCCCTTAAGCGTAAGCGTAAAACTGAAGATTGTAAGGCGTTTCCACTACATAATAAGAAACTCGAATTAGATCTTGGAAATGATCGACTCCAATAGATGCTCATCATAAGCTTTTTTTTCCTCCTATTCCTATTGATCAGAAGTATCCAGCAGCGCCACGCCAGAGTGACTTCCGAAGCGCTACGGACGGGACGAAATCCGGCAGCCAGTTGCTGGCTCGGAATAACCAGCCCAGCAAGAAGCTAAATTCTTCCATAACATAACGGGGCGGGGTTGCGCGCGAGCCGGGTGACGTAGGTGCACAAGAGTACTTCGCGCCACAACCATCTCTTTTTTATAGGTTCTACGGACCTGCTTCATCTGGTAAAAAAGAGTCATAGATATGCCTGTAATTAGAAGGAAGAACCGCCATAAAAATCTTCCTCGTGTATCGTCTGTAGCAGAACTATGAACGGGAGCTAGCAATCCGGACCGTATTGAAAAGGTTCCTGAGACACAGCATGGAAGAGTCAAAATATTCAGAAGCGAGGTCCAATAATGAAGAAGGGGTAGAATTACTGAATGAATAAGAGCTGTGGCTAATACCCGAGGCATAAAAGACGCATTTTCTACGGGATCCCGAAACCACCAGCCACCCCGACCTAATTCATGATGAGCCCACCAACTTCCTGGCGAGATGCCTACGGTTAAAAACAACCAACATGTCAAGATCCAAATTCGAATTGGTTCCTGGTCCTGGTCAGAGACCACTGTGTTCGCGCCGGCGGTCCAACAAAGAGGCGAAGTAGTGGTGTCTTTCTTTCCATTACGAACGACAACACGCTTCGCCTGCTCCCTCCCCGTGTCCATTAGCGCTCCTGTCCAGAGCGAAGAGAAGGCGAAAAAGCGCCGCCGAAGCAGGCTTCTATTGCTACGCAACAATAGAGCAGGCGCGCCGCCCACAAAATGTTTGAATGATCGGGTAAAGAGCGAGCTTCTTATATGGGATCCGACGCATCCAGCAGAGCGAAGCAGCGTTCCATTCTTTTCGGCGGCATCCTTCCGCATTGGCGGCGAGTGGAGTGCCACAATCCCATTCATCATTTTTGATCTACATAACCCAAAGCCCATAGCACTGGCGACGTCTCCGGCATAAATGCAAGGAGGATGTATAGCTGATATAGGATCTTGTGGAACAGGATTTGATTCTGCAAGCGGTTCGGTACGAACGAAGAAATTTCGAACAAAAGGATCGGAACTCGCTGATAGGAAAGGAGAGAAAAACAAAGCAATGCCAAGAGCTCCGTCAATCTGCTGTTCATCGATAGACGAAGCTCTCTCTTTTTCATCTCGTGCCAGATGTAACAAAAGATTAGTCCTTTTTCCTTCTCGCGAACCACGGGAGCGCCCAGCGCCCAGAAGAGCAAAGCTCATTTTCAAAACTGGGTCAAGCGGCGCATTAAAAAGGGCTGGCCCGTTAAAAGGACGCTTACTTTGCGAACGAAGTTCAGAATCAACAAGGGTTCTCCGAACGAAGGGAGTGTACAACTGGGGCGCAGCTCCACTTTTTTGTTGGAGAGATAGAATGGAGTTCTTCACGAAGTTCGAGACAAAGGAAAAAAGAAAAGTTTCTCTATAGCCTCTGCGTTTTGAGACATTATGGCTTTGGGGTCGACCCCGGTAACAAAAAAGGAATCCATAAAAACTAGGGATCCAACACCATGATAAAATACTACCCTCATGATTAGACCATGTCCCTGAGATTTGATAAAAAAAAGGTGCATTAGCGGTTAATACGTTGTAATTAGATAAGTTATTTGGAATATGACGGAACGAAAGACCAAGGAAAGAAAGAAGAATGCACCAAAATGCAGGTGCTGCACCAAACGCTGGTGGTTGTTTCTTGTTGTAAGTGAATGCAACGAAAAGACCCGGAAATAACAAATAATGAGAAAATTCATTTATAGACATTTCGTGCTCATTTCCTAATTTCTGCTTAGTTATTCCCATCATCCGGTAACCACAGGATGATCCCAATCTCCTTTTAGTAATAGATCTTTTTGATATGTCTCAGCGGCAAGGAAGAGAAAATGCATCGAGTCGTTTATCAAGAAAGTGGACGAGCTATGGATCAAGATCATATTTAGTCCAATTTCTACCGGTGCACTTCTCATGAAATAATTCCCTTTCCAAGGAAAGGAAAACAAGAACTCGAATACTCGTAATAGCGATCCCGATCCACCTACTTTTTTTCTATTCTTTTATTCTAAAGCACAAGCCATTTTTATGCATGGGGCATAAGAGTGGACAATCTATGTTATCGAAGGAAGTAAATAACAACACTTCAGCGTTTCGGTCTACCCACCCTCATTCAGTAAACCAATAGGATTGCAGCATTGGAATTAGAGTTGGCCAGGTCCTCTAAAAAGAAAAGAAGAAACTACTTAGACTTAGACTTAGAATAGAGAAATGCCATTGGTTTTCTCGTACTACGATATCTTTTTTTTTGTTTTTGGCCATGATTGTGCTGCTCCTGTGAAGGCTAGTGGGAAAGCTCACCGTTCGTTGTGATGAGTGGGGGCCTTGTATCTGTATTCGGATCAGCTCCTTAACATAGTTTCCTGCTTGAACCCTGGCTGGGAGCTGGGAGAGGTGTCCCACTACAGGTGCAAATAAACCATTTTACCTTTCAGGGGAAAGGAAACAAACCACTCAATAATCGGTAGAAATTCCTCCTACTGAACTGAGCCAATCTCTCTCCTTTTGTCTAGTTAGCCGGTTCTGATTGCAGCTTCCTATTTTCCTATTATTGTTTCTCTTCCATCGAGAAGCCATTCTTCATAAGTCAATAACTGGGAGCCAGTGTCATTAAGTGGCCTATCAGAATACAGGTAGCAACCATACGCACTTGGCTGATAAATCCAGCTCATAAGCCAGGTCTGTGTGCCGAGTACAGCCGTTGCCTCAGGGGAAGCGAACAAAGTCATTGGAATAGTTTATTTATTGGGTGGGTCCTTCTCTTCTCATTTCAAGATCGATCATCTCGAGTCTCGGGCTGAATAACCTACTCTTCCTCCGATCTGTAAAGATGAATTTCAATACCTTGTTCTTATATGAGTTTCATGAGTACGATCTAGACTATACTTATTTTATCAGGTTTTTTTCGCATAGCGAGTAGAGGAATAGTTTATAGTTTTGGAACCACCTGAGCAGGAATCGCTGATCCACCTTCACTTGTTTCCTCTGGCTTCGATTCTTTTATTGTATAGTGGACTACTTAGGAGCTTTAGCACTGACCCTCGTGAAAAAAAGAGCTGGGACCCACCTACTATAGATATAGATATAGATATAGATGGGCCTCGTTCCTTTATAATACGATCTAGCTTGATCCATCATCCTCAAATTATGATAACTGCCTTCTAGCCGCAGCCGGAGCTACTTCTAATCCGGAATCCAAAGGAGTCGAGCTTTTCGTACTACCATCGCCCGGGCATCGCTTTCTTCCCACTGCTTTCGTCCAGTTTTATTGCTCCTCCTCTCAACTTATTGTTCTTGTGAATACCGTACGTAGTAGTTCTTGTGAATATCAATCTAGGCGTAGGGCTAGGCTGGCTTGCAAGATTCGCTTCGTGCCGTTGGCAAAACACTGGTATATGCTTCGCCCTTCTCTTCCTTTAAGTTTAAGGGGACAAAGATACCGTCTTCTAAACTGAGGAGAGTTATGTATCGCCATAGCTTATCTGCTGCCTTGTTTTACGAATCTGACTTCACCCGAAAGAACAATAAGAAGTCAATGGGTTTGGTTTCTGACCGCACTTCTCTACAGGCATCCCACCCGTCCTCTTCCTCCAGCAGCTCAAGGTACGCACAGGAAACCACATCTTGAACCACGGAATTAGCCGTGATAGGTTTCTTCTTCCGCTCGGTACTCATCTACCCTAATCTTCCCCTCGCAGTGGATTCCACTAGGTTCTTAACCTCTTCCCAATTCTTAAACTGAAACCTGCGATGTCTAATCCAACTCGGCACCTAACCAGCTTGTCAGCATCGTAAGTTTGCCTCAACATTCCCCCTAGAAATAGAATAAGAATGTAAATCTACTTTCATTTAGGGATGATACTTTCTTTTTTTTTCTAGAACTAGAATAAGTAAGTATGCTCTGGAGTAAAAGGATTCGAACCTTTGCATGCCGGTACCAAAAACCGATGCCTTACCACTTGGCTATACTCCAAACGGTCGGTTCCTGGGGAGAGGGGGAAGGGAGAAGCAGGGCTCGAAGAAAACGAGCCGTGCAAGGACGCGGGGATATAGCAAGTAAGCTGCAAGGTTTTCCCTTTAGGACCGACTACAACAAGCTCGCGACTCTAATAGAAACTAAGGGTCAGCTCTCTGCTCTATTTGCTTGCAATGCGTTGCCTATCAAAGTCGGCGAACGCTTCCACCCCCTCTTGCCTGCCCTTGTTACGCAACACGCCAACAAAGAACCTTGGTTCCGTTGCGCCCTGTATTCCGAGGCGACCATTTCGCGCGGTTCGATCCATTTCCCGATCCGCAAAATCCGATAACGTACCTATATGAGTGGGATGGATGGTAAATCATTTGCAGTCTTTTTCGGCAGGACCTAGACACGGAGGTTCGGGAAGTAGCGCATGACAGCATTCACTGGTGAAAGGACTGGCAGCAGCGAGAGCATCATAGTTGACATGGTCGGAGCTACAGTCCCCATATCCGTCTCTACTCTTTCTGTAATTGACTCCCTCCCGCTCCCGTCCATCAAAAAGTGTTATTTCCTCCAGCTCCCTCCGATGCCGGTAGATTAGATTAATTCATTGACAAAACCCATTGATTCCAAGCAAGAGGATGCGCCTAGCGCTAGTTGCTCAATCCGTTGCTTGTTTGGTGAGAAAATCGCTGATGCGAACTCGGTAGTGCTACTGAAACCACTTTGTGCATCTTCTGTTGCCAGGAAAGAAAGACGTGCTGGGTCAGTCCGGCACGTCACGCTTGCTAATACGGCCCGGCTGCCCCTATACAGAAATAGTTTAATCGATTGACCGACTTTACTTTACTTTACTTTACTTTACTTTACTTTACTTTACTTTACTTTACTTTACTTTACTTTATCGCACGCATAGATAGTTTCGACTGCAGAGGCTAACCTACTGTGATCTCATTTAGTTGGCAACTCGACTCCAACCCGATCCGATCTAGAAGAGGATTTCTTTAAATCAATAGCACTTCTCTCTCAACTGTGCAGTCGACCACAAAACCATTGAATTTCTATATGAAAATAAGAGATGCTTCTAGGGACAATCAAGATCACTAGGAAAGAGCTGAGTTAAAGTGGCACTCACTTGATTAAAGGGTTTCGTGTGTACTGACTGATCTAAGTGCAGAACCATTCAAGAAACGTAATTGAAAGAAAGAAAGAGCGCTATTCTTCTTTAGTTAGGTACTGCCATCAATGAGTTTGCTAAGAAAGACCCCGGTGGAATATTTGGCCTGCTTACTAACTTATAGGCTTCAGAGGGGACCCTTTCTCGCCCAGCCCCACCTACAGGGAGTGTAGGATTTCGTTCGCAACTCTTTTTCCTAGAAATCTCAATCCAGCGAGTCACTACTCTTTTTCTCAAACAAGAAGCTGACAAAGAGATCCATCCATTTCTAAGTTTGTCTCCACCTCATTGGCCATCTATTTTATTTTCCCAAGAGACTGGTTTGATTCCACCAGAGTCTCTCTTAGCGCATAAGTTGAAATTCATTCAGATTAGCATGAAAACCATTCTGCAAGATATCAAGAAATTCTTGAAATAAGTCATCATTCATTAGCGCGTAAGAGCATTCATTCTATCAACGATATTTCTCGAACTGGCGCACTTCCAGGAAAGTAGGAGATTTCTCGTAAGGATTATACGTGATTTTCCCATTATGTGAGCGTGCATTTCCTCAATCATTAAGAATTGGGCCTTGGGAAGAAAAACGAGTTCTATGTCAATTCTACAGCCAGAGAAAGAATCAAGTCTATCTCACTCATATAGTGGCTTGGCTGCCAGTGGCACTATTTCTTTTCCAGACAAACCTTTTATTTTATGGTAGTTTCACTCCGATTGCGGGAGGGAAGCAGGGCTATAGAAATCAGTTCAGAAAAGGACTGATTGATAGACTTAATTTTACGGAGAAGAAAGGAATATTCACAGCATTCATCACTTCTATATTTTACTATGATTTTTCGAGCGTGTATAGAGCCTATCTAGCTCTATTTCCTAGTTTCTCCTTTAAGTTGTGAGGATTGAGTTTGCTTTGATTCTGGTTCAGGGCAAGGGCTACTTTCTTGAGTTCGTATAAGCATGGATCTAATCTTACCTGGATTGGTTATCGAGATGAGAAGACTGGCACTTTAAAGCGGGTAACGTATAGGACCAAGTAGAGAGGCCGGGTCTTATACCAGTAGCTTCAACCCAGTAGGTTATTTTGACTGGGCCTTTAGTTGGCAACTCGACTCCAACCCGATCCGATCTAGAAGAGGATTTCTTTTTTGCGAACTCATAACTTAGCTAAATGGGGAGAACGAAGAGGCGTGGGAAATTGGGGGACGGACTCCTCAATACCGGATGAAGTTGGCTTACTTAAGTCCTTGGAGCTTCCCCCGCGGTAGAAGAATCTATCTTAAGGATATCGTCGGCATCACAACGAAGACACACATTCCGCACTACTTGCTCATCCCATGACTTCCCATCAGCTTTCCGTAGATCCCTCACAATCGAGTTAGGCCGATTAGGGAATTTCTCTCTCTTCGAACCTTGGGATCCAGTAGTCCACCCAAACTTGCTGTGCTTAAACCATCTCCAATGCGCCAGATCAGACCCGCCAAAAGAGTTTCCCTTGCAGCACAAACACCCTCCTCCATGTGATCGAAGCCTGAGGCGGAACCTTTGCCCTTAGACAATCTCTATTCGGGTAGTCGCGCCCTTGAAGCACCTGAGCACATAGAGAATCAACGGCAGTCAACAGACTTCATCTCAACTGAGTGTGCCGGTCCCAGGTTCTCCAGTGGAGTCGATATGTGTGAGTTGAGTCTAGCAGGGGCAGGGGAGTGAGAATAGTCGACAGTTGAATAGCTTGGCCAGAGAAAGAGGGAATGAATGATCGGTCTCGTTCTGGATCTCTTTCCTTGCGCCCTAGTCCATTCCATCTATCTTGACTGCAACTTGGATTCTTTCTTGACTGCTATTTGGATTGGTAGTCCGTCAAATCTCTAAGCAGGTGGCTAGAAAACCTTCCGGAATAGGAGGAATATCAGATAGTTTCTCTTCTCATCAGGAATGGAATTCGGTTTCCAATCTGGTCACACATGACTCTTGTCCTAAAGCAATTTATTGATTAGGAGCAGTGGGTGGCCCATAGAAAGGAATGCCTGCCTATCCATAGCCGGGCAAATTGCTGCATATTCAAGTCACCCAATTCTCTTCTCTTGCACTATGTCTATTGGAATGGACCCTTGATTCTCCAGCAGATCCTCCTGGTATGGAAGGATATCATCCACAAAACAGATTGCTGAAAATGCCATCCAAGTTCGCAAAGGAGCGGTCTTCCTAATCTCTCTTTTGTTTGTGGGAATCTCTAGTGAGACCTTTTGATTTCCGGGGTTTCCTACTGTCTTTTGACTTTGGCGGACTCTGCATAAAATCTTGTATGGTGGTCCAGTTATTTCTAGAATATTTCACAGGATGATCGTGTGCGGCTCCTATCCAGCTAACCAAATGGATCAGTACCTGTTTGCGAATTTCTCTTTCCCAAACCAAAGTGGACACAATGATTCGAAATTAAGGAAATATCCGAATTCTCAATGTGCATTTTCTGGTCCTTTCTTATGGACAATTCCGTTTTCCCATTGGCATAAAGACTTGTTTGACTACGATCCACGAACCAATTCACATACTCATCGGATCTATCCTTCGAAGAGAGTTGATCCGCTATTTGCAGGACTTCCGCACCCTCGATAGAATGAATGAAATGACTGAGCATAAAATCCTATATAGCAAGGATAGATTATACGGAATAGAAGAGTCGGTTCTAAGCTAATCAAAGTATGCCATAGCAATAGCAAAGAAAAAGGAAGCCCATATCTGATATATTGCTGAGGCATCTTGGGAAAGAGGTGTGTCTCGCATCCGCCGGCTATGAATTCAATGAGAAAATCCATGTGACACACGCAGATCAATACGGAAATGGCAAGGCATTCAACTCGACCCATTCATTCTCGACCATACGCCCTTAGCTCCCAACTCTCTGACCTGCCTCCCTTATACTAAATACTAAGACCGGTTTAAGAAGAGAAGTATTTGCTTGCTTGCCGGTTGAAGTCTGCTCGTCGCATTCTAGTCGTGCGTGATAGAATAGGCCCACATAAAGAGAAAGCGGAGACCTTCCCAAGGTTACTCATCTAGATCTGGATAATCACTAGCTATATTATTTCCTGCTCCTAAATTCTCGTAAATAGAGGATAGGCCCGGCACCCCACAGTCACGGCACCTCTAAGAAGACACCTATTCCCGGCGCACTCCATGTGAAAGACACCTATTCTCGGCACTATTCCATAGCACACACACTTATACTTAAGTAGGCATAGCTCCGTTAAGAGCTCATCGAACTTTACTTCTAGTGATAGAAGGGGTAAAGGTGAATTTAAGTCCTCTTTCTCTCGGAAATATACGCCACATGCCAGTGATCGATCTCTCTCAAGCTAGGTATCGGTGAAGTCCGTCATGGAATTGAAGTGGTAGAGTGGTAAGTGGGCGTACGGTCTATGGATTTCCTATCAGTGGCATTAGTTCCTTCTCTAGATAGATGGCTATTGAGCTTCTCATTCGTGAGAGTCATGCGCCGGATCAAGGGCTCTCTCATCTCCTATTTGGAAATGTATAGGTTCTGTAAGTGGCCAGTGCCCGCGAGTAAAGGCAGATCATCAAAAGTCATCTAATCCATCTAAGTGCCGGTATTGCCCAGTGCTTGACTGGAGTTGTCATGATACCCGGATACTCACCTCACTATACGCCAATTCAGGGAAAGGTCATGCTGGGAAGCTTCCTTGAAAGATAGTCTCAACACTCTCGATGAGAAACGAGAACCCAGCCAACGAAGGTTTATGCATATATTGGTCCGCATCCAGAGGAAGTCAAGGTTTCCAGATGTGCGTGCTCATCCCTGCTTGCTGATATGCAAATCGATTGGAATTGGCAAATCATAGAGTTTGTCGCTGACAAGAGCTGTTTTGGCCATGGTGATCCTCCCCTCCTCTCAATACCCATTCCTGCGAATTCCCAATCCAATTATATTAGTATAATGTGTAGAAGAAAAAGGGGAATCCATGAGAAAGCCCATATTGTTCGTGGCAATGGAACATTCCTTTCCACTTTTGTGAATGGAGATCACTGACGAGCACTCTTGCGCAAATCAAGAGTAAAGGTAGGAGCTATGAAGCTGTCCCGGGTAGGAAAGGATCCCTTTGAGTTCATATTGCTGCAGGAGAAAGAGAAGGGCACAGAGCTTCTATATACCACTGGATTCCACCAGACTGTTCTGTGGAAAACACGGCACCCTATCCCTTCCCTGACGGGAACCTGGATACCATAGCATAGGAACCTCGAAAATACGTATTATAGGTTGGTTGTATACACACTCATCCTTTAAGAAGATAAGAGAGCCCCGCGGACATTTCCTTCCTCGAAACCTGGAAACTGATACTGCCTCGATTCTGCTTCCGTCTATCATGTCCAATCTTACTTTCGTGCCGATGAAGGGCAGTCCGGAAGGTGGAGTTAGCACCGGGCCGGCCGGCCTATTCTTAGAAGCTGAAGTAGGAGTAGGAGCACTCTTCTTCCTCAAGCGTAGCCGTATTAGTTGGATCCGGCATCCTTTCGACTGGAGATACCCTCGCATTACCGGCTTCCCGGCATACTGGCAAGTTTACTTGACTCACCCATTCTTGAGACTGGCCACTACTTTGTTTGATTTCCTTGTCACTGTAGTAAGCAAGCGGCACCTATTGATCTACTTCCCTCTAGCATCACTCATCCTTACGGCACTAGTCCATCCATCCCTCGACCGAAGAGAGTCTTCCTCCTCACGGAACTAGGGTTTGGTTTCATAGACAAGACTTTCGAGCGCGACGTTGCGCACATCCTCTTGCTTGGTATCTTTTCTAGTGTGCATCACATTCATTTTCCTTTCCTTTCATGTAGATATGATAATCTTCGTGGCATCAACCTCATATAGGAGCTGCCAGTAGTACTAGTACTAGTACTAGTACTAGTACTAGTACTTTCGCGGGATTTGAAAGCAGGCAAACTTATGATGCGAGTCTAGTTAGATTAGAATAGAACCAGCTGAAATCCGAACCAACCAATACGCTTCGCTTTCCTCTGCTCGTATAGACTCCGTTCGTGTTAGGACATCCATAGCCAATAGTAATAGTAGCTAGTAGCTTCGCCCCCCCTTGCCCCCGGAAAGGTTCTCATTCCTCACTGGATCTAGTTGACTTGCTGCTACAGCAATCAATCTATCTATATGTTCCGGACGGAAGAGAGAGTTTCCTACATTCCCATTCCCATGAACTGAACATCGGGTACCAACGATCTGGAATCCCGTGCTACAGATATGCACCTGTGCGGAACCAACCTGGCAATCCTCCTGTCTATTCTTTCTATCTGGACTAGCGCTTCCCACTGGAGCTTACTACTTGACTAGAGCACTTGAACTTGTTAGTTTCATTAGTCAGTTTCCTAGCATAGCAAAGTGAGTTTCCCATCAACGGATTATCATCCTGTTGTTTCCATGAACATCAGGTACATATATGAACCTGTCAACGGAGCGGAACATATGATATGAACCAAGTAGATTCGTCTTTTTGCTCGTAACGTTAGTAGTTACTCGCTCAGCTCATTAGTAGTGAACTATGATCATTTGTGAGGAGTATGTTTTCAACTCTATGTATGTCAATTCGAGAGTAGAGCGATCTATGTCAACCAAGAGCAGAACTCTCTCTATTTCCGGCACAGGCTTTCTTTCAATCAAGAAGAAGATTATTTCAGATTTTATCACTATCCGGACTGCTATCTACTATCTACCTATCTATCTACCCGGGCTCGTTGTGAGGCGGGACCCAACCCTCCTCTTCACTCCACTGCTTCAACAGAAATGGATCCATCATCTGCTACCCATGAGTAATAACGTTACGAATCTACCACTGATCCCGAGGGCAAGTATGAAAAAGAGAGTCAAGCAAGGTTGGATTCGTATGTTCCATTTGAGTAAGCCTCTGATGCCCTGCGCACATAGCTTCTTGCATGCCCGATGGCAGGACAGATCTCCCAACCTGGAGTATATTCCCGGCCCCGTAGCTTAGCTTAAGATCTTCGTATTTCAAGTCCACCGGCATGGGACCTGACCTTGGGAATAAGCCCCGCCCTGTCCTCTAAGATATGAGATCCACCCACCCACACCCAAACCTGGAAAAGCGGCAGGCTCTAGTCGAACTCCATACCAGAAGAGAACCCTTTCCGTTGGAAGAAAGAGAAAAGGGGCCGGGCTATGCACTTCAAGAGAACCAACCCAAGAAGCACTCAATAAACTATTATATATAGTCCTGGCCACCAGATCAAGCTAGCAGGAATGGGTACTACAGCACCAAGAAAGATCGATGGAAAGGGATATGAAACTATTTTAGATGCACGCTCTAGCTCTAAAGCAAGCTTATACGCACTCATAAAGGTGCCGTCTAGTGCCGTGAAGATAAACCGATTCTCTGACCATCCCTCGAGATAGCCTTTTATTCTCTTTAAGGATCTGGGAGCCATATAAGGATGAGTTAGCCGTAGGATATGATTCCTTCTTGCTTGTTGGGAAGGGAATAAGGGGATCGAGAATGATGCTGCAAACAAGATAAGGGATTCACCAAGGCAGTATTACTATTACTATTACTATTACTATTACTATGGAAATGGAAATGGAAATGGAAATGGAAATGGAAATGGAAATGGAAATGGTATAGAGCTAGCCCAGAAAAGAGAATCCATGGCATGGCTATTCACTCAATCAAAAGAGAAGGTCATAATCTGGAAACTATTCTCATACAGAAGGGTTCTACGCTAGGAATCACTAAACTAGACGAGCACTTCTCAAGTGCCAGCTAGGAAACTGTCTGTACTGTCCACCCGTAGAGAACTTTTAGTAGATGGAAGCGAGCTCCCTAGTCCTATTCGACCCACTTGGAATTCCCTTATGTGAATCATTCATGTAGCATTGATATACGAGAATTCGAGATTGCTCCACCGGGCCTGACTAGTAAATACAGTATACGGGGAAGAGAGTCTTCTGAACCTGAAACCTATGAAGCAAGGAAATCACTCTACTCTGCAAGCTATTCCACTGGAAAGGACAGGTTTCTAAAGGAATGGGATTAGTACTACTTAATTAATTAAGGAAGGGATGAGTGCTGTCTTCCAGGCGGGGGTTCTAGCAACTAAAGCAGTGGAAATGTTCTCGTTCTCTCATGCTTCAAAGCACAGAGTTGTGCCTGGCATTCCCATTTGTCTCTCTCTGTCGAAAGCTAGGTCAAAGGTGCCTGTGCTCGAAATGCAACATCACTCACTTGGTCTAGTGGGTCGGGGTTCATCAAGCTTTTCATCTCCTGAAGCCACAAGTCTAGTATAGAATCCGCTCTTTAAGGTCGAGAATCTGCTCTAGAAGGTCGAGTCGATTAGGCCTTGTCATCATGTCATCGCACTCCACTGGTATCAAAGCAAAGTTCTCGGCCCTTTTCTTATATTACTTTGATTATATTATAGAAGTGTGCCCGGTCTTGTCTCAGCATTCGAGGTTGGATGTGTTTCCTCAGTCATCGTTCGAGGAAAGCTCTTGGCATCGGTCGTATTCTCTTCTCGTTCTGTTGGGAGCTGATATCCGTCATGGCAAGAGGAAAGGAATGGGATCGGCATTGCATTGGTTGGTACCAGTAGCTGTAGCAGCAAGTAGGTCGTTGGGAGCTGATTGTGTTAGTAGCTAGAATCCTGGTTGGGAAACAGCATTAGCACGAAACCATTCTATCAAAGCTATTTCGAGAACAGCCAGCCTTCTTGAGTAATAGGGCTTTCAGGCTCGCTAACCTCAGTGGGCTATCGTTATTTGTTTAGTATGGAATCGCATTTGGTACCCCCGCAGACGGAAAGAAAGCAAAGACGCTTCTAGGAATGCATATTCATTCGAGTCAAGCGTTGAAGCAGGACTGGCCGGTCTGTACTGTAAACGAGATCTAGAGAAGAAGCCAGGGAATTTCTCTTGTCAAAGAATCCCCGTTCTCTAGCAGCAAGTAGATCGTAGGGATCAGTGGTAGTAGGTAGCGAGACAAGAAATGACAAGTCAACCAGATATGGGGATGCGCTTGGAGATCGGAGAATTGCTCCACTCCGTTCCCAATAGCAGTAGAATCATATGGTCAATACAAACAAGTGCAGGATGTCAATCAAGTGACAGAGCCGGGGCAGATGATCTTTAGCCAACTACTCCTTATGAATCTGAATGGAATGCATATCTCAATTGGGAAGAAAGCAAAGGTCGAGGGTCAATACTTGAAAATGAAGGATCAGGAGATGCAAACTAAGATTTCCGATCTAGATCTGGTTCATCACCGGCACCCAATGGTTTTCTTCGGAGAAAGATCAGATATTCGTTTATTCAGTGCAAATCCGGATTCCGGCACCAAGGATCAACCTCATTGGCCTCCAGCTAGACTGTTGACTCCATTTTGCTTTGCATATATAGGAGAGCCACATTTCATTTCTCGAACTAGAGGGAATAGACCTATTTGCTTGCCGGGACCGGGATATGATCACCTTTGCTTGGTTCATAGCAGCTGGTGGATACGGTTTCATTCTAACCTTTGTTGACTTCGGGCAAGGTCAAGTAAGTCATGGGATCTATCTAGCTCATAAAGTGCCAGTGCCATTGAAGACTTGGCTATCAGTTGTATTGGACCCATGACCAATAGAGAGGTTGCCATTACGGCCTGTGTTCGGAGTACTGCTCCTCCAGAATGGTTCACACGTGAAAGTGCTTCGAAATATGAGGTTGAGAAGACCTGCCAGGTTCTGTCTCAGTGGATTGAAATCTCTATCGGCAAGCGTACTTAAAGGAGAACTGAAAAATCAGTTAGAGGGGCGTTAGCGAAGCTAAAAATAATAAACCCACCTAAACGTCAAATGAAGAAGCTGTAATAATAGATATAGAAGAATGCCTACCCTTGTTCTTAATATAAGGCCGCCAAAGTTCGAGTTTCCTTCCAGAGCAATCTGAAGACTCCTTCATATCGTTGCCTTTACGAAAAGATCGAATCTCTTTAATATAATAAAATATCTGGGCGTAGCGTAAGTGAAGTCAAGCTCTGTTCATTTGAATTCCGGCTCATATGTTGAGCGTAGACAAGTCTTTCTCAAGGTAGGTCTTGCTTGTTGCGAAGTCCGTTTTCCGGCCTTAGAAAGCAATTTCTCTTTGCCTCGATCAGTAGGCCCTAACGGCTCTATGTCCACCTCAATTTTGAGGGATAGAATAGAATATCTTCTTTGTGAGTCGGGGTATGTATCCTTTGATACAGGTAAGGCTCGCAGGGGTGAAGTGGGAAGTTTTTACTGCCGGAGAGAATGAATAGAAGTCTTGCCTTGCTTCTCACGTTTCTGTGTTCGTAGAAGCTTGGTCTATGGTTTCCTGTTTGTTAGCTTTGCTGCTCCAAGCATAGTTGGTGGATAGCTTAAAGGTGAGTGAGTGAGTCGGCAGGCTTATGTGATAGTAAGGGTCTAGTAAGTCAAGGGTGCCGCAGTCTATATCTTAGTTTAGTATAGTACGCCCTTAAGTGACAGAAGGAGGACAGGGCGCTAAGCAGAGAAAGAGCTTCCAATGCCGTGCATTGAGTAAGAAGTTTGATTTGAGGAGGAGCCCGAGAAGAAGCTTGCCGCGTTGAGGGTTGCTTCACTTTCCGCTGGGGCCTTGAGGAAGGATAGGGCTGCAAGGATACTAGCAAATTGGCTGATAGGGACCGGAAGCGTATTCGAAGAATTGTAGAGAGACCGGGCGCGGCCTAATTCATGGTTTTCTTCCTTGGGAAATCCTCTGCCATTTTGCCTAGTCTGAGAAATCTTCGTATGTTTCTTTACATGCCTTTGTATAAAGACAATCATTGTCGGACGGACTTCTTAACTTAATAAAGAGAAGGGCGCGGCAGTCGACTCTGCTCCTTGGCTTGGGGAGTTCCGCTTTCGGAATACGCAAATTGGACTTCTCCATTGGAAAGAGCATTGGATTTCCATTTGCTTTCTTGGGGATCACCACTATCTCGATTTTGACACCGGCACTTAGGGTAGGAGAAGGAGAAAGAGACAAGTTTCCACCTCATCCGAGTCAGAGCTCTCAGTGACTTCCCCCATAGCAACGGGAGATGATCAGCCCATCACCCTAAAGGAAAGGAAATTCGAAGAAATCAGATCTGATCTTTCAGTGAAATAAGCATCTACTAATCTAACTAGCGAACCAATATGTCTATCAATAGCCCTGGGTTCTTACCTTGTCTTGACTCTTCACCGAGTGAAAGTGATACACTACTACTTTAGGTTCGAACACTACGGCATGTTACGAACATTAAGGCACCTATCCTTTCAAAAAGGAATCAATGGCGAACGTACGCTATCCAACAGAAGTCCCGACCGATATGACTATTCATCCTTAAGCGAATGCTGGAACGAAAGTAACCCTCGAAGTGAAATAAAAGCAAAGGGCAAATCAACTAATTGTTCTCTAATACCACCTCCTCCTGTATCTACTATTGGTTGACTGAAAATTCAAAAAAGAAAAAGCAAGGGTCGTTGCACATCTTCTGAAAAGATAAGGGCTCGGTATCGGCTCAATCGAACAAGCTGAGGTATATAGGGAATAGTAGAACATATTGATTATCCTATTGGATTGGTTCCGCTCAGTCGAGATATGATGACTCAATAGGCATTGAGAGTTTCGATTCAATGTGGGAATGACTAAGACAAGTTAGGCTAAACAGATATGCATGCACCATAGAGGTTTATCCACCATAGGTTTGTACACAAGAATAGTAGTCACAGCGAGGGATGCACATAAATCAGATCTGCACTGGTATAAGTGATAGGTTTTGGAAACAGCATAATGAACGTAACGCACAGATGGAATAGAACTAAATGGAAAGTCGAGCCTGCTGATAGGGGATCACCTTCAAATCGATTTAAAGTGGCCTTAAAAGTGGATTAAAATGGGTTTCTAAAAAAGTGCAATAACTTAATTATCAAATGCCAGGCTTATACCATTACGACTTGTGATTTGTTTACGGTATGGACTATTGAACAAGTAGTTTTACGGTGATAACAATAAGAAGAAACAGTTTCCACTAATGAGCGGAGGTAGCCGTCACTCAGTAATTCATGTTATCTCACTAGGTCCCTACGCCAAGTCCAGTTGGCTACCGGGATCAAACCGCTTCGCTTGCACAGGCCTAGAAATTCTAACAAGAACAACTCCCTAGCTGACATCTTAACCAACTACTTCGTAAGAGCCCCACCTCCGAGAAATTACCAGAGGATCAACAAAGCAAGACAAGCCAGACCCTACGGCGTCTTTGTCTATTTCGTTCACTACTCCTCCTGAAAATGCTAGGCTAGCCAGTACTATTGAGTACTATGGACTATGGTGTACTATCGAGAGAAAAACAAGTCCATTTAAAAAAGAATAAACTTCTATTTAGGAGGGAAACGAGAAAATGCATAGATCAATATCTGCATGAATAGCCGCTGCATAAACAACTCTAGCTCTAACTCAAGAAAAGAACTACAAAGAACAAAAGAAGAGTTTCTCCTCTGCAAAGTAACAGCAAGTGAAATTAGCTCCCTGTCGGGATAGAGATTCTCTATTATCTTGAACTCACTCACCAATACTTTAAGATCGTCAATAGCACACTACCTCTCCAAGGCAGTGCACTATTTCCTCAACAAAAGAGAAGAAGTAAACGATTGCCAGGTTGTAAGCACTTTGAGATATTGGCCTTCGGCTTAAGATAGTTACTTGACTTAAAAGCATTCTCGAGATCCTTATCATTTAAGGAACAAGAAGAGATCTCTCGGCAATGTAAGAAGGTTCGTGAAATAGCACCCTGTCGGGGATCAAGATTCTCTATTATCCAATCCACATTCCCACTCTCCTTATTCATACATCAGTTCAGCTACAACAAAGAAGATATCCTTCCCATTCGTCTTGTCAGTCTTTCATTTCTTTGGTTTAGTTAGGAATAGGCATGAACTAGGCTAGCAGTTGTCACCAAAGCAAGGGACTAGCTTATCTTTTCAGCGAGACTCTAGAAGATAGGCTCAGGTCAAGCATTCCCATATGCCGGTAGAAATCCTTCTTAGCCCTCATAAAGCATGCATCACAGAGTCATAGGCATATGCTCCTTGATAAACTAGTTGGCAGGCTAGGTTCCGTAGTCAAGGCCGCAGGTTTGTGAAGAGCCGAGCTAATTAGGCGACCCACAGCACCATTTCATCGAGGACATGAGACGTGGTAAGCCAATTGGACCTGAAAAGGAGAGACAAGCCAGGACCCGAGTGGTTAAGTAGTAGCTGCATTGGTGCTACAGCCGACTGTCGTCGAGAGGATTCGGCAGGCGAAGAGTTGCGATGCTATACTTATGAAAATAAGAGCGATGGTTGAGAACAGCTGCTCCCTTTCCCCGTATAGGCTCTGCTGGTACATTCCAGTTCGTAGAGCGAATCTGTGTCCCAGACGATCGACTGACAGCTGAAGGATGATTTCCTTTCAGAGGCTTACGAATCGTGATATACGATCCACTCTCCTGTGATACTAAGATTTCTCCGCAGGATCCCTGGGATTTCTACTGGTGGAAAAAGAAGGTATGGGAGTTCAGTTCCTGCAGACAGAGATCGAAGAGCTTGTATTGGAACCATCTCATCCCATTGGTGTTTAGAACAACGCTTCGCTCCTTAGCGGCCTACTCAAACACCTACTAAAGCTACTCAGGGTACTTCTTAACAAACCATGTCAAGCTACCTTGCTAGTTCTATTCCTGGCTATCCGTGGGTGGTTCATATCCAACTACTACTTGTTGCCCTTGCACAAATGTCTATCAGCTATTCCCATGCCTATCCTTTAAATAAACGTATCTTGACTAAACGCTTATCTTCTATTTCGAACTCAAAACTACTACTTGTTTCGCTCGCCTATCTAGCTCTATGAAATACGGATATACCGGTCCTAGCGTTCTCCTTCAATGGTCTGTTCCATACTTCTTTCTATCTAGACTTGTTAGCCTCAACGTTACGCATCCGTCCTATCCCGTGTCACTAACCCTAGCCCTATCCAACCAAGCCGCTCTTCCTCATTCGAGCTAAAAGCTCTCCCTCGTCCAGGCATCCGGGCATTCATTTCACTGCATTTCCCTCATTCAATCACTGCATGAAAAAGAAGCCATGATTGCATTCCACTTGTCGTTGATAGGACAAGTTCACTGACTATATGCGAGTAAAGACTACAGGGAAGTAGTCTAAAAACAAGTAAGTAATAATCCCTATAGAGCATAGTGACAAAAGTTCCATTTAGATATGGTTGTATCATATGTATATAAAGAATGTACTCGCAATGAACTGGCTAAGTCCAACCAACCATGATGGCAGCCTGCCCCCCTATAGCCAAAGCAAGCGATAGCAAATAGTGATTTTATGGAGTAAGCTTCGCTCCGCGCCAATTAGAAAAAAGTGAAAAGACTCTATGCTCTGCTCATATAGATATGGGATTCCTACTGGGGTTCATGACAACTATTGTGACTAAGGCAAAACGTGAAAGAAAAAGGCCGCTAAGGAAAAGCACCCCGTTTAAAGAGATCCTATGAGGTCTTTGCTATCGCTTTCCACTTTCCGGGGAGGCTTGAAAGCTACTACTCAACAAGGTCGAGCTCCACGATGGACCATTCAAACTTCATACTACCGGGACAAGGACTAGACTAGACGGCTGCTTTCTCTGTTCATGCTCCGGCATAGGGGATCTACTAGCGGTAGGATAGGGGACAGAGTGCAACTAGTTCCCGAAAATGACGTTTACTTTCCTTAGGATCCATTTTCTAGAAAGTTTGTTTTCCTCTCGCCAATTATTTACGGAGCTAACTTGCGGGTTTGCATTCCAGTCTGCGAGCAATGCAACGAAGTGCGTCTTTCATACCAGGAGACCCCACTGCAGCTGGCAAGGTCACCGGGATACGGCCGTCCTTTCTTAAAGAATGGAAAACATGGCGCTATTGTATCCCCATCCCCAGCCTGTTCGGATCATCTTGGCATAGCACACCTCAAATGCTTTCCATTCATTACTGGAAGAAGAACAGCATTTCTCTATGCGCCAATGGGAATGCCACTGTCTTTTCTGAACGGAAGGGTACGTACATCCGTATGGAACCTGGCCAGTGCTAAAGAAGAGGAGGAGGGAAATGCCAGTGTTGTGCCGGATCTCTTTCTTGGAATGGAATCATACTTTTGAACGGCACTATTCCACGCGCCTCTAAATCCCGTAGGGGAGCTCGCGAGAGAGCGGTCCGCTTCACATCGCTAACTGAGATGAGACTACTTCCTTTCCTAACTGAGATGAGAAGACTTAGACCAGCTGACATATCAAGCAGTCAACCTTCTATTGAGATTGAGATGGCGATATTGAGATGGTATACTCACTTCTACTTCTACAAGCCCAGGAAGGAACCGAGAACTACCACTTACTTTGACTATTATAGAAAGCGGGAGAAGGGAGGGCAAGCAGTTTGCGGCTCTAGACTAGACAGACAACTATTCTTTCTGGTGCAGGTGAGAATAGAGCCTATCCAGATCGCGATTCTACATCAGGAGAAGCAAATACATGGGATGGGCTACACACACTCATGACTAAGACAAGCAAGGTTTCCGGTGAAAAGACAGATTCCTAGCTGGTAAGGATAGGTTTCATAGACAAGACAATCCAAGAAGGGTTCCTTTTTCTTAGCTTCCTTCTCCTTGGTGTGGTGATGGGAGGTTTCTTACAAGGTCCGTTCTGTTTCCTGCTCTCCGGTTTCCTGTGACAAGACAACTCGATTCTCTGGTTCTATGTATGCTAATACTACCTAGGGTCGGTCTCTCACATCAGGATGTGTCCCTGTCCCGGCCAAGGGGCGATCCTTCCACGCTCTGGCACTAGTGAGAAGACACCCATTGGATGATGCTTGTCCTCTCTATGGATGGAGCTTTGGCCATTCCTCAAACGGAAACGGAAAGATCTAGTCAATCCTGTGATCTGATTTAGGCGGCCTCTTCCTCCAATCTTTGACTACCAAAAACCTACTTGGTCACTTACTCCTTGGGTCCAATACCTTTAGCTCTAAGCATGCAGCACAGAGATAGGTCTTTTTGAATAGGTTGAGGAAAGGGAACGATTGACCACAAAGGTGTGACCCTCGCCTCTAATTGATAGCCGAGCGAAGAAAAGAGTATTTAGCCGCCTACCTAGACCAGGATATCCTGATATTAGGCGCTGTCCTGCAGAAGGCTCAAGAAATAGAGATAGCCAACTATGCTACGGGATAAGGATAAATATCACGCGTGTGCTAACGATCTCGTCTTTGGCAATGACTATCTTCAGAGCGCACTATTATGATGAGCAGGCGCGCATCTATATACCAAGCGTTAACGCAGACAGCTTCATTCGGGCTGGCTACTACGGTGGCCATGCTGATGTATGTATATATACCTTATGGCAAGAATTTGCTCTACTATGACGTGAACTCGCTTTAGCCCTTTATAATGCAATCCTGCGACTTCTGACTTGCCAGGCACCTTGACGGTTATGCCAGTTTTAGGGGACCCTCTAGTAAGAATAGTCTAATAGACCTACTATAGTCCAGTCCAACATTCGATTCTTTCTTTGCTAGCAGAACTTGATATTCCACTCTTGGCACCGCACTTCAAGCATAAAAGCCCTACCTAGCTTTCAACCCAAGCTCAAAACCACCCTTGCTTTAGTTGGACCGGCATACATATCTTATCTCGTAAGAAACCGACGCCTAAACGCCTTGCCTTCACAAGCTCACTAACGGAATAAGCCTTCAAAGTCCCTCTAATATGGAATGGATCTGGATAGCTGGAGGTGGTTATGGATACCACGATGGTTCTGCCTCGAGCTTTAGTTCAAGTTCAAAATATGCTTCACGATTTGTTTTGTCCATAGCATAGGCATAGCATAGAATGTGTGTGTGTATGTGTAGGTATATACCAATAGAAAGAATTGAGCTTTGAGGATATTGCCGCCTAGGTGGAGAGACGGTACTGAGATCTAGTTCAATTGCTTAGAGATATCTTCCCGTGCTGGGATGAGATAGGTGCTTTCAAGTGATTGACATTCACGTATCACCGAATGAGGCCGCTTTTAGCCTCCTTACATCCGATTGGTCTTGAACTTGATCAATGCAAGCAAGAAATAGTGCCGTACTTGAAAGTGCTTACAGCTAGTGATGCTAGAGGATCCAGGGAATGGCCTTTCTTTCGTATTCTACTCAGGAAGCTGGTCTGGCGTATCGGAAAACAGACTTGGCTACTGGATGCCTATATAGATAAGGGAATCCACTTGATAGAAATGATTTGGTTATCCAACCCGGCCCGCATATTGAATGATGAAGTCTTGGGATGGGAAGAAAAGAAATAATTCCACTCTCTACTCGGATCTGGAGATTGGCCTAAGCCCGGCGAATGCAACCACTTCACCTGCCAGAGGACAATAGACGCAGGCACTACACGACAGGTTCTTCCGATTATGCTTCCTTCCTTTTCGAGTAATGCAACTAGCCCGATCCCTGCAGGAGATACATACGAGATTAAAAAAGAGACCACTCTCAACTAAGTTTAAGTCCAAGTCGGCTTCCGCTTCAATTCTTTACTTTGACGCTAGGTCTAGGCCAAATTCATTCTTTGACTCTTGGCCCACAGCTGCTCTGCAGGAATATCTTTTTCCTGGTGGATTCTGTGCTTGAATCTCTTTTCCCGGAACTTCTGGAATCTCAATCCAAAGAGAAAGCTTCTACCGGATACAAGTCAAGTTTCGTAACTAGAGTCGCAAATTTCTCATTTGTTACGATTAAAAGAGGAGCTATTGATGATGGCAATCCAATGAGTCTGAGTCACTACTGTGACGAATAAAAGTTTTGTGGAGCTATGCTCATGCTTTCATTTTTTTTAGAATGGCACGACCTAAACGCCCCAGTATAGTACGCCCTTAATGAAAGACGGGATGAGATCTCTTCACTTGTGCTCGAGTTTCATCGTATCTTGTGTAAGAATCTCTTCTACGGCTACGGCTCATCCCCCTATCTTCTCTTCGAGCTACCGCACTCACAAGGGCTTACTCCATTGGGAGGGTGAACTAATGTTCAATCTCGTAGTCACCAGCATATTATTTCAACTCTTCACTCTTCCTCTTCTTTGTTTACCTTGAATTGAAAACTTTCACAGTCTTTTTTTTTATACTTGCTCATAAGAACCCTAGTCCCATTTAGGCACCTCTTTCTGGGGCAGCTGATCCATTCTATGAACCCGATTCTTATCCGCTATTGAATGATTTATCTCCGAATTAGTCCTTCCTCTCTAGTCCTCTAGAAATCGGGCTTCCTCGCTTAGTAGCTCCTTTAGTTTCCTACTATGTGGGGATTTTGAAGATGGGCTTGCAGCGGATTCAACCGATCGATTCGCCGTGGCATATAGAGATGGGCGAAGCAAAAAAGGTGTTTTCATGTTCCATTACAAAGCCAACCCCCGAGGAAGAAAGGTAAGTTAGAAGCATACCAGGATATATACTCATAGTACCTTCCATACTTATCTCCGGTAGAACTAACAAAATAGAAAACTATGACTAGTAGACTCATACGAATGCTCTCCTTCTCCTAGCGACGCTTCGCGCCTACTTGCCTCAGTTGATGGATGGCCAAAGTGCCCACTGCCTTTTTTCGGTTGCGGGATGCTCTGGCACATAGCTATTCAGGTCAGGCTAGCCCTAAGACCATGCTTTTCATTTCCGTCCTGCCCACTACCATTAGTTAGGCATTTAAGCTCAGACCAGCCCTACCTTCCTACTAGAAGAGAAAAATATGAATACACCAATTCGGAGGGACGAATGAAGGTACGAACAGAGAAGTCCAGGCGGAAAGCATGGTCTTTAAACGCAGATGTTGAAATCAAAGCTAGACTAAGTATGAAAGGAGCTTAGCTTAGACAATGAAACTAGCCACTGGAAAGTCCACTGAACCTTGTCATAGCGGAAAACCAAGAGAAGGGAAGTCCTTGTGTGCTTAGTAGGTGATTGGGCATACAAAGTCGGACAAAGGCACCGACACGAATAGTAACTAAAAAAAGTATCATCCATGGGAGGACTAAGAAGGAAAGAAGGTGAGCGAGATACTAGTCATGTTGATCGAAAGTCTGATCTCTATCTTTTCCTAAATAAGGAATCCGTCCTGGCTCTGAAGGAAAGCTCCCATCAGCCCAAGAATGGAAGTTAACAGTCATAGAATGAGAGCTCGGGCTCCTATTTGAAACTCTCCATTGCTTTGATCAAGAGCTTTGAGATAAAGAATCGATTGGGCAGTACCAGGAATATAATAGTTTCGGATACCACCAGATCTTGACAAATGGCATCGGGAATTCGTTCATAGGCTACTGGAATCAAAATCCACGGTTTGACGGAGAAGAAGGTCTGAGTAGAGCTTGAGAAAGAGCAGTTTTTCCTGAGTCTACAAAAAACGAAGAAAGGGAATTCCACACAGAGGGGGGCATGAAGCGAGTAGCTCTTTCGTGATAGAATTTATCTTCTCCATAATGGTGTGACCTTGCTTTCATCCCTTAGGCCATAACCATCTCTTTGTCACGAACTGTCAGCGCCCACTAATCGTACTTGAGTCTTCTTTGTAAGCTCCTTTTCAAGCCTTGTTTCAGCCCCTATCTCTCCGGCAATAAGTAAAGATATTTCAAGCTTTGGATAGGCCGAGAAAGCCTTCAAACTATCACCAAGAAAAATCAATCTGGAACTTAAGTACTGCAGGCTGAGGACAGTGGTTAGAGAGAGTAAGGGAGTTATTGGTAAGGGCACTTACTTCTAGGGGAAGGGTCAAGGCAGAGGCAGAGGCAGCAGGTCTAATTCCAGACTAAACTAATAATAGTTTGCTCGAGAAAAGGATAAGACATGGCTATCGCTTCGACTGCTTCTCCGGAGGAAAAGATGCCTCCCATAAGATGTGCCTAGAGATAACAATCATTTCTGAATCTCGTATAAGTGATCAACTACTTGATTGCCTCCGAAAAGGTGGACAATCAGGAGGAAATGCATTATCTCCCTTACTTACTATGCAAGAGGGACAGCATAAGTATGCCCTTTTGAAAACGGGACTATTTCAATTCAACAGTCCTGAGGGTTAAGGTCAGATGAATTATCACGAGCGAGGAGAGAGAAAGTGCTCTATTGATTTGATAGGTAGAGGCGGTAGGGAAGAAAACTAGACTCACTCTACTCTCTCGAGAGGATTGACTTGCGATCATATTGAGAGTTATCTTTAAGCCGGTTTTTGAATCCATTTGAACTGACATATAGAGGTCCTGCTTTTCCAAGCTACTTCGCTTCCTATTGATAGTTTAGTTGGAGTGCCAAGCCCGTAGAGAAAAAGTTCTGATCCGTGTCAGTCCAGATGAAAAACCTGCAATTGCTGGAGCCGGGGCCTCGTAAGTTCTATTCCAGTGGTGTAAGCGGGTGAGCAAGCAAGTGAAAGAAAAAGCAAATTCCACTACTGTAGACTCGGCAAGGGACGGAGGGTAGGCTACTATTGACTTTAACTAAAGGAATGGCTCTGGTACTTAGGAGTGATTGGGTTGTCCCTTCACTCAGAAGATAGGGTTGTTTCTTGCTTTGGTTGAATCAACCCTTCACTCGGGGGAGCGGACATGGGGTTCTTAGAAAAGCACTAGCCCCGACTGACGATGTCATGTAGCAGCAACTAATTATAAAATAGGAATTGGCTTGGCTGGCGGTATGATACGAAGTACGAGCTGGTTGAATAGCAATAACCGTTGGACTAAGAAGCACTGGTTTGAGGAAACGGGAAGAAGAGATAGAAGGGATCCAATCCATAGTTTGATGGGGTTTGACCTGAACTCGGATTCTTAAAAGAACTATAGGGAGAGCAACCTTGGTTGAACAGTATTATCCTTTTGCACGCACATAGGGAAGACTACTTTATTGATCTGGTGTGATCGACTTGCTTAGGGAAGGTTGAGAACTTTTCTTTTTTTCGCCTATGCCAACTGAGCTAACTAACTTGCTGTTTTTTACTTGTTTGGTATCTAGAAATGCCAATTCAGTGAAACATACCAGAATATCGTACTAGATAGAGACTGGGCTCGTCCTGTATCAAGTACTATCTGCCTTTCCATGGCCTTGAGCGGACCTTTACTCAGCTCCTGCTAGAAGGGCTTACGACGAATAAGATTGTTGGAATGGCTTTAAGTGTGCCGGGCTTGCCCCTATTCCAGTACTATATAGATAGCCTCGCCTCGATGGATCGTTGATTCCTCAATCATGGCATGCACAATACGCCAGAGAACCAAAATCATCACATCATTGTAATACGCATTTTCTTGTAAGTTAAGGGAATAGGCCCTGCCCTGGAAATCAATCCATCTCGATCGAAAGCAAGTGAGCTTGTCGGTTGAGTCGTCATAGATAGTGGTTTCCTCAAGTCAAGCAAGCCCTAGAAACTCGATCCCACAGGGGAGGGGATATTCATTTGAGTTGCCGGTGCCGATCTACGCTTTCCAGGTAGTGAGCCTGCTTCATGACTCGATCTATATTTGATTTGCCGAA